GGAAATTTTCTTCGATAAACGAAAAAGAACAACGAATGAAATAATTGGAATCACTAATGCATGCATTGTTGTATTAGATCGAAATCTGAAATCTGAAGGTTCTTTTTTGACCTAACTACAAAGAGGCGGATTTCTAATAGGAAAGATACAAACTAGAACTTCTAAAGCAAAAGAGAATAGAAATGACTAGTCTTATAATATAGTTGAACCAAAACACCTATTTTTTTTTTCGAGTGATCGTGTGATCACTTTTTGTTCTCATTCATTCAAGATATTATATGCAAGATATTATAACCTATTACGAAATCTAATTAGTTAAAAAGAAAGTAAAAGTTTTATAAGATTACTGTTCGCTCTAAAATTGAAAATAGATTCGATAAAAAAAAATAGTAATAATTTTCTAATTTGATTCCATAATGATTCGAAAAGAGTTTTGTTTTAAAACGAAATTACACGACCTAATTCTTATTAGTTGAATTGAAAAATGATCCAAGAATGCATTCGCTGATTGCAAACGCGGTATGCGTAGATGTTACAGACGATTAATCAATTTCTTTTTCTAAAGCTGTGACTTTATCCTTGTTAGTGCTGTCTATAATGATATTTGAATCAAAAGCTTGCAATTGGTATTTTTGTTTCTCTCCTATTTTGTAAAAAATGAAACTCAGGTAAGTGCTTTTTTATAAACATATGTATAAAAATAACATATTTCATTTAGCTCCTTGATGCCTATAATAACTAGTTATTTCGGTTTTCTACTAACGGCTTTAACTATAACCTCAGCTCTATTTATTGGTCTGAGCAAGATACGACTTATTTGAAATGAATTGCACAATTCATAAAAGGAAATCTTTCCGCGAACTTCTGTGTATTTCTAGTTACTTATCGTGTCAATTACCAATTCTTGGTCATTGAGATTCGTGGTAATTTGGATTAATATTTAGGTATAGATATTACCTCTTTTTTCTCCTTTCAAACAAATTGAAATGATTGAAGTTTTTCTTTTTGGAATCGTGTTAGGTCTAATTCCTATTACTTTGGCTGGATTATTTGTAACTGCATATTTACAATACAGGCGTGGCGATCAGTTGGACCTTTGATTAATTAACATCCCCCCCTTTTTTTGACCTCCTCCTTTGTTTAATATCCAGGAGGTCAAATTAAGATTGCTGTTCCAGTTCCAGTTAGTGTTTCAGCCGAATTCGATCGAAGAAGATCCGAATCACGCTCTGTAGGATTTGAACCTACGACATCGGGTTTTGGAGACCCGCGTTCTACCGAACTGAACTAAGAGCGCTTTCTTATCATAAAAGAGAATACTGTAAAGAAAAAAGAAAAGAATTGGCCCCAATACATCTTGTATGCATACTATATAGTGTCATTGTATGCATACTATATAGTGTCATAAGAATGAAAGATTCTATATGATATGTCCATTGTGAGTTGATCTTAAAAAATACCTCATTACTGCTCAAAGGAGTAGTAATAGGTAGGGATGACAGGATTTGAACCCGTGACATTTTGTACCCAAAACAAACGCGCTACCAAGCTGCGCTACATCCCTTCCGTTGGTCTACAGTGTCATTGTAGAGAATTCCTGTCTTGTTTTCCACATCGTTATCTCCTCTATTAAAACCTAGAATTTTTCTTTTCATTTCGTCTTTTTGGTCTCATTTAACATATAATAATAGCAAAAGACTTCTATCTATATGAAATATGGAACGGAACCCCAAGGAAAAATAACTGAGTCTTTTTGGGGAATATTGGAGAAGAAAAGGACGTTTTTTCTGTATTTAACAAAAAGTAAATCTTTTTTACTAGATAATTGTACATTTAAATATGTATTATCTTATTGATTACAATAAAATGAAAAAATGAAGGAGGTTTTTCAATGCGAGATCTAAAAACATATCTTTCCGTGGCACCGGTACTAAGTACTCTATGGTTCGGTTCTTTGGCAGGTTTATTGATAGAGATTAATCGTTTTTTCCCGGATGCGTTGACGTTCCCATTCTAGTTATTGGCGCGGGACGGAATAAAGAATATTAGAGATACAATTAAATATCAGCCCCCTCTTTTCTCTTTTTTCCCTTTTTTAGAAGAAGGGAGGAAAGAGAAAGAATAAAAGTGCATTCAACAGCTGTGAGACTCGGGTTCTGGTTGGAATGAAATGAATATTTCATTCTATGGAAGTCGAATACAAACAGTGGTTCTAGGGAAAGAGTATTATACAAGATACTTATATAAAATATAAAATGCTGTACTGTGATTTGAAAGTTTAGAAATCTTTCTATCTTATTTCCGATATTGAGTGTAGTGAAATCTTGCATAAGAGGATAGCAAGTTACAAATTCTATTTTGTTTTTTCCTTCCTTTCTTCTTTTTCGTTTCGGATTGAAAGAGGAAGAGTTGAGTAAATGAAAAATCCAAAGGAGGTTCATGGCCAAGGGTAAAGATGTGCGAATACCGGTTCTTTTGGAATGTACCGCTTGTGTTCGAAACGGTGTTAATAAGGAATCAACGGGCATTTCCAGATATATTACTCAAAAGAACCGGCACAATACGCCTAATCGATTGGAGTTACGAAAATTCTGTCCATATTGTTACAAACATACGATTCACGTGGAGATAAAGAAATAGATTGAAGCGAGTACTTGCGCCCTTATCTTAATCTTACAAGGCAAGGAAAGGGAAAAATGACATTATATATATAACATATTTAACATAGTTAAAAATAATTATAAACAAACCAAATCCTATTTATTTATTCTAATTATAGATCCGGCTGAAATAGGATTTTAGGGATAAGAAATAAACTAACCAAACCATGGATAAATCCAAGCGAACTTTTCTTAAATCCAAGCGATCTTTTCGTAAGCGTTTGCCCCCGATCCAATCGGGGGATCGAATTGATTATAAAAACATGAGTTTAATTAGTCGATTTATTAGTGAACAGGGAAAAATATTATCTAGACGAGTAAATAGATTGACCTTGAAACAACAACGATTAATTACTATTGCTATAAAACAAGCTCGTATTTTATCTTTGTTACCTTTTCTTAATAATGAGAAACAATTTGAAAGAACTGAGTCGACCACTAGAACTACTAGTCTTAGAGGCAGAAAAAGGTAGGTTTACTCTTTATTAACTTGAATTCAAACCCCCATCCGAACTCAAACGCGGATTTCTATTTTGTGGTCAAAATCCAAGAATCCGGATTGAATTCTCGTGTCATAAGAAAAAAAAGAAGAATCTGGGAAGAAGAAAATTTTTTTTTGAACGCGTTGATTCATTTTTATTTTGACTACTTTCTTTTCTCATATTTTCTCATATTCTATTCATTTTTATTTTCTTTTTTATTCGACCTTCCCGGAGTTCATTCTCCGGGCAACTCCGTTTAACCGGTGGATTCCTTCCAACTTACTTCTTTTATAATCTCATTGGAAATCATATAAAGACAATTCCTATTTGATATAGCTATTTGTGCAAGTATTTTACGATTAAGAAGCAACTGTCTCTTGTACAGATCATTTATTAATCTACTATAACTATAGCATACCCCCCTTTCGCGAATTGCTGCATTTATTCGAGTGATCCACAAACGACGAAAATGGATTTTTTTCCTATCCCTATCCCGATGAGCCGAAACCAAAGCTCTTATTTTTTGTTGAGTAATAGTTCGAGTAAGTCTTGAATGAGCCCCCCGAAAGCTTGATGCAAATAAACGAATTTTTGTTCTACGTCTCCGAGCGATATATCCCCGTCTAATTCTGGTCATTGAATAAATGAAACTTTAACGAATAACTAATAGATTTCCTAGATTTCCTTTCTTTCAGTTATTCTTTTGCCCCTTTCCTAGTATATTAATAACAAAACTGATTTTTCCAATGTATAAACTAAGAATTCCAATGGCTTTGGCTACTATAACCTTCCCAACCACAATTTTTGATTTTTTCTAGACATTTCACCTCGAAATACGAAATTTGACTATACTAGGTATTAAAAAATCAAAGTAATGATAAAGAAATAGTGGATTCCATCGTTTCTATGGTTACTTCTTCAACGGTGAGGTCTTCTCTATACACCGGAGCCTTTACTTCATTTAATCAATGTTATTGCTAACTTGTATAGTTCACATTCTTCGGCTCTACCCATGAATTATCCAGTAATAGGTCTTTCACAACAAGCTCTACCTATACAGTAACGGTATTTAATTATGAAGGTTGGCTGGGTAACTGACCCTGTTAGTCCGTTCTTGCAAGAGGGGTCTATGTTAACTAAGATTTCCTCCGCTTAATGGATAACCATTTGCTACCAATGGAGAATTGCTTCTCATTTTGAATTGAGGTGAGTGGATTTACACCAACAGAAACCATAAATTTCATACAAAATAAAAGGGATATCATCCATTTTTAGATAGGAAATCTAGTTTGTTTTTCCGTTATATCCTATTTGATCATTGATATTCGAACATTGTTCTCTTTCCTTTGTTCTAGTTCATGATCTGAACGAGTCGCACATACACCCTAGTACATGTTCCTCGGCGCTGAGGGCATCCCCGAAGCGCGGGGGATTTTGTGACATTTCTAATTGGCTGTCTTGTATTTCTAATAAGTTGTTTAATCGTTGGCATGTTGAATCATATACATAATGGGCTGGTTTAGATCGATCCTAACCGGATGATTATCAATTACTTTTATTCAATAGAATAATAAAAAAGATTCCATAGAATAATAATATTCAACTCGGCAGGGTTCATTTCAGAATTGACGCGAAATCCAGGTTATTGTCATTCAACCGCCACAAGATCAACAATTCCATAAGCTTGGGCCTCTGTTGCTGACATAAAAACATCTCTTTCCATGTCTTCGGATACAACCCATAAGGGTTTGCCCGTTCTTTGTACATAAACCCTTGTCAGGGTTTCACGTAGTTTCAGCAGTTCTCCCACTTCCAGGATGAATTCTCCCGTTGCTACTTCAAAAAAAGAACCAGCAGGTTGGTGGATCATTACCCTGATGATATAAGATAATAAAAGGTTTCTCTCTTTTTCATGATGAGGGGAAGATAAAAGAAAGATAAAAGAATAACAAGAAAAAAAGATAGAATCGAACAACCGTACGGGCATTATGCATTGCATACGGCTCTACAATAAAATTGACCCTTACCTTCCATCAAAGAAATAAAAAATAGGATCGATCAGACCCCGATCGGTAAATGATCAACTTACCACCCTTCCTTTCGGAGGAATTCAAAAATACTATGATGGCTCCGTTGCTATATATATTTATTATATTTTTTTGTCTGTGATTTGTCTGTCATTCAGCAATCCCAAAGTTGCTTTTTATTTGATCAAATAATAAATAAACTAAGGAAAAAAGAATTTTTTTTCGCTCCATAACATAAATAGAAATATTGTTAAGAGACCTCTGGTGTGAAAAAAGTTTGTGACGCTGAACTGGACTTCCAAAATAAGAAAATAGGAAATACGTTTTTATCATATTACTCTCTCGATACATAAGCTAATGTTGTGAAAACAAAAAATTTTTTTTATATCGAATTCAAAGTGCCATGCTATTATTACTTAATATTCATATTCATATTTCATATGGCGAAGGCATAGTCTTCTTTTTTCTCTCAAATAAATAAAAGCCTCATTGGCGCCAAGCGTGAGGGAATGCTAGACGTTTGGTAATTTCTCCTCCGACCAGGATAAAAGATCCCATTGAAGCGGCGGATCCCATGCATATTGTATGTACATCTGGTTGCACAAACTGCATAGTATCATAAAGAGCCACTCCCGGTATTACCCATCCGCCAGGAGAGTTTATAAATAAATACAGCTCTTGGGTATCATCCTCGATACTGAGATATATCATAAGACCAATAAGTTGATTTGAGATCTCGCTATCAACCTCTTGACCTAAAAAAAGTAATCTTTCTCGATAAAGTCGGTTGATTAGGGTCAAATTGTATCCCTTAAGAACCGTACAGGCGCCTTTTAACGCATACGGTTCAAAAAAAATCAATGTGTATATTCCAATACTTTTTCTTTTTTCATAGCAAGTTCCTTCTAACTTATAATAAAAGGATTTTTTTTCACTAAATATGAGTTTGTCTTCCTTTCCTTATAACGAATGTAAAAAAAAAAAAAAGAATTCATTAAACTTATCCAATTAACTTCTCATTGATGGATTGTTTCATCGAGATCCAATCCAAATCACGATGTCATTTTCTTGTTCTTAAATGGGCCTCTTTAATCTTTTTAGGTTTATGCTCTACTCCGGGTAAAGATCCGCCCGATTTTGATTTGCACATATAGTACAAATGTTCCCATTACCACTTCTTTTTGTTATCCCCCCCTTTTTTTCAATTCATGCATTCCGTAAAAAAGGTTGACGGATTCATGCATATTACTCAATTGATTAACATAATAGTTTGAAAAAAATTTTTCTTTAAAAAAAGGAATACTTTATGATATAAAATAAAATAGAAATAGATATATTACCACTTGGTTTTTTTTAACGGAGCCTGGATACTTCAATGTAGTAGTCCAACTAAGACAACCATAAATTCTTCTAATTGATAATAGTAATCCGAATCCCCCCCAAAACGGATCTAATTGCACTTCACGCTCCAAAATTTTGATGATGAAATGAATCTTTCGTGGGCGAAACAGAGGATATCTCGATTGGGGAGAAAACGGGGAAATCCCATATGACCAAATATATCTGACAAGTCGCACTATATGTCAAGCCAAGATGCATCTTCCTCTCCAGGACTTCGAAAAGGTACTTTTGGGACACCAATAGGCATTAAATGAAATAAAAAAGAACTAAGTACTATATTTTACTTTGATGTGGAAACGTAACAAAGCCTTTCTTTTTCTTTATAATATTGTACTTTATCCTAATCAGATTTTATTCAATTCATAAGATTTTATTCATCATTTATGAAAATTTGATAAAGAAAGCAAGAAAAAAAGGGAAAATTATTACGAATAGTGTCCTCTAATGATGAACAAGTATGGGCACATTCGCTCATAGAAAATGGCATTCACTTCCCCATTGCGTATTGGTACTTATCGAGTATAGAATAAATCTGCTTCTCTTTGTTCCTACGAACAAAATTGTTCCATTATTACCAACAGAATAGAACAAATATGAACCCTTGCGTTGAAATAATTTACTAAAACTAAATAGGGGGGTCCATAACATAGTCATAGTATAGTCTTTTACAATGCAATAAAGTTACATAGTGTCTTTTTTCTTTCATAAAGGGGTATTTCCATGGGTTTGCCTTGGTATCGTGTTCATACCGTTGTATTGAATGATCCCGGACGGTTGCTTTCTGTTCATATAATGCATACAGCTTTGGTTGCTGGTTGGGCCGGTTCGATGGCCCTGTATGAAATAGCAGTTTTTGATCCTTCTGACCCTGTTCTTGATCCAATGTGGAGACAGGGTATGTTCGTTATACCCTTCATGACTCGTTTAGGA